GGGGTTCTCTTAACATGATTAGATGGGCGAATGGTAATAATCAAGAACCTTGGCGCCTATGCTTTTTTATCCTGAGAAAAAATTTCTCAATATATGTTGAGTTAAAATTCATCATGTGAAGAGGGAAGGGACTTATTTAGCTGATCGTCAGGCTAACTTGGGTGTTAGGCTGCAGTCTTATAGTCAGTGGATGGGGGGTCTTCCATTCCAGAAGAGATTGTAATTTAACTCTTTCCCCCACTTATCATCTCTCTGTGGGACTTGTTCCCTCTCAGCGCTTTATAGATAGGCATTTTTATTGAGAATGCCTTTTCGGGTTATAAAGGTCCCACCTTACCTTTCAAAAAAATAGTAGCCGAGCCGAAGGAGCTCTCACAAATAGAATTTGAGTACCACGGAGAAAAGCTAGCTGGATAAACAAGACAGGGATCGCCCGCTCGGCAATGCTACCTTGGGGAGGAGACAAATTAATATAAAAATAAAAACTCATATTCTAAAGCTTTTTCGATATATGAACAATATGAACAAGATTACTATGGAAGAGTTGGTGAACATTGTTCTGACTCATAGCTCTAAGATGACTAGCATGAATGAGCCAGCTTCAACACAACCTAGACTCTTAATCATAGACAGACTTGCGACCTCAACATAAAAGGATGAGCTTGGTCTGTCTATTTGTACGCATTGGCTTAATTCACTCCTAACCTCCCTAGACACTGCAAAGAACACATAATGAAAACTGCCTGGTAAGGGCTTCAAGGGAAAAGAGAAGGGGGTTTGATAAGAAAGAGTTTGGAAGTGTCCCGCTTAGTTAACAAACATCGAGTTTGGAGTCGAGGCAGCATGGATAGGAGACTATTGAAGTGAAGTTTGGAATCATTATGGTTTTCTATCTTCAGATTACCAAATTGGAGAATCACCAAGGCCTTTCAGCGATTCGACGCGCCCCCCCAAGCTAGACGCTTCACCTACCTGACCTCAGAGAGAATAGAATGAGTCGCCCTAGCCCTAGTCTTACTAAGAGTTTGAATTGCTCTGTAGGATAGTAGGGCGAATGAATCGCATTAGTGCGATTTGGCTAGCTGAATCGCCCAGCGAACAAATCGCCCCCTTGCTGTCTTAAAAAGAAAAGCGGACCCGCGCGAATCGCGTCTTCGATCTTGCATATAAATAAAAAATATATATATATATTTATCAACCAGGTCAACTGACGCCAGCATTACCACTACGGAAACGAAATTTCCTTAGTCCTTTTTCTGTGAAACAAAGCCAAGCCTTTTCCGCCTTCCATCCCGCCTTTCCCTGCTTGAGACTTTTTTTATTAGCCCAGGCATGAACCACCCTGGTTGGAGCCATGGTCTACCCAGCAGTGCTTCATATCCTCCTTGCTCTTTGTCTAAGATTGGACTAAAGGTACCAAACCTGGCATCCTTTTTTGTTGTTTTTCTTTTGGCTAAGAAGCCCGTAGGTTGTACGCCAGCCATACGTAGCTTGAACTGTGATGGCCACAATGCTTAGCTATTGCCGATCCCCAAGACGCCTTTGGTTGAATGTTCACACCTGATCCACCGTCCGCACTTCCTACATTCACTCCCGGAAATTGAAACAGGAAAACAGGAATTGTAACCTCCCGGTCTGCTGTAGTCAGGCACACCGTGAGGCTTCCACCCTCTTTGGCAGAAAGCTATGACAGAGGAACTTGATGCATTGTCTAAAAAGAAAACATGGGACTTGGTTGACCTGCCTCCAGGAAAGTCTGCAGTTGGGCGCAAGTGGGTCTATAAAATAAAGACCCGATCTGATGGATCTGTTGAGCGTTATAAGGCCCGTCTTGTGGCTAAGGGATTCACGCAGGAGTATAGTTTTTATTATGAGGAGACGTTTGCACCAGTAGCCAAGATGGCGTCTGTACGTACCTTGATCGCAGTTGCAGCGATTCGTGGTTGGCAGTTGTTTCCGCTTGATGTGAAGAATGCATTTCTTAACGGGGATTTGCATGAGGAGATATATATGCAGCCTCCACCTGGTCTATCTACTCAATCATCTATGGTTTTCCGACCCTGCATTCAAGACAGGCCTGGGATAAAAACCTTATCGATGTTGGTTGAGAAATCAACCTCGGAGTTGAAAGGGTTGGTGTGGCCAGAAGTGAGAACTCCTTGAAGCCATTTATCCATCTCTATCAGTTCACTCCTCTTCTTCCAGAGAGGCCCCCATTGAGGAATTTGTTCACGTTCACATAAGGAAGCTTAAACAAGACGAATTCTTCATTCAAATGCGGTCCGAAGAAGAAGTGATTTTATTTCAGGAAGGCGCCCTTAACGTCATTCGATGGTGGGGTTGGTCTCGCTTCAGAAGGTATTGGGTTCGGGTGGTTGTTATTCATTCATCGAAGGGCGGGAGACAGAGGGAAAGTTGCTCTATTAACAACAATTAAAAGAATTTAGGCCATTAAGAGATAGGGCTTTGCCGCAGATGACTACTTTGACATATAGTGGGGGTATTTTTCCGTCCCTCAGTCCCAGCATTTATATGAAAGAAGAAATTCCCTCTCCCATAACAAAGTTTAGCGAATCGCTGACCGCTCAAGGCTTCTCTCTCTATTCCCAGGAGATGAAAGCTTACCTTTAGAGAAAGGGGAAGCTAAAAGCAAAACAACCTTTATTCAACTACCAGACAAGCAAGGACGGGAAGCTACTCCCCTACTAAAAAAGGGGGAAAAGAGCAACCTTACTACGAGGGAGAAGGGCAACTGCTTCTCTTACTACGCAATTAGTAGGGAACAGAGCAGGACCCTACTCTTTCCTTTAGGAACAATAGCGACTTCTTCTGGAAAGCGGGAAACCACTTACTAATATAGAGGCACACTACTCTCAGGAAAGGCCTGGTCGTTCCTATGTCCCCAGTTGCATTTGGTAGGCAATCGAGAGGCATTTCATTGAAGTTACCCAATTCCTGCTGCTTCTGCTTCCGAAAGAGCTTCTTAGTCTGCTTCTGCGTAAAAGAATTGCTGTGCCCTAGCTTGGGCAGCTCACCGCTTGCGGCATTACATGTTAAACTTCACCACCATGCTCATTGCTAGGATGGATCCTTTGAAGCACATATTCGAGAAACCATCATTGACAGGCAGAATAGCTCGGTGGCAGATGCTCTTGACTGAGTTCGACATCATCTATGTTACCCAGAAGGCAGTAAAGGGACAGGTCATTGCAGATCAGTTAGCTGATAACCCTCTACCAGACTATGAGCCGATGCAGACTGATTTTCCTGATGAGGCAGCGATGTTTGCAACAGAAGAAGAACCGGAGGAATACCCAGAATTGAGGCTATTCTTTGATGGGAGCAGCTAACGTCTTTGTAAACGGGATAGGAGCAGTGCTAGTATCCCCTCAGGGATCTCATCTCCCAATTGCAGTGAAACTGAGGTTCGCTTGCACCAAGTAACAGAGTCTGAAGCATTTATTATAGGTCTCCAAGCATCCCTGTGGGAATACGAGATATCGAAGTTTATGGTGACTCCACTCTCATTATCTGCCGAGCTGTAGGAGAGTGGAAGACCAGGGGGGAACCCCAGCGAATTCCGTACCGTGAGTATCTGGAGGAGTTGATAATCCGGTTCAGAAAGATCACTTTCAGTTATATGCCCAAGACCAAGAACCAGTTCGCAGATGCTTTAGCAACACTAGCCTCAATGGTCCGAATTTCAGAAGAAAGAGACATCCATCCGATCAAGGTGGAAGTAAGAGAGGAGCCTGCATACTGTGCTTTCGCAGAAGAGGAACTCGATGGCAAGCCCTGGTATCATGATATCAGGGTCTTTATCAAAGAGAGAAAGTACCCAGTTGGGACAACTGACAATGAAAATAAGACAATCAGGAGGTTATCAATGCAGTTCTTTCTGAGCAACGATACCCTAAGAGATCCCATGACAGCATGCTGTTAAGATGTGTCGATACGGGCGAAGCAAACCGGTTAATGGCAGAGGTGCACAGTGGTGACTGTGGCGCGCATATGAATGGCTTCATGCTTTCCAGAAAGATCCTCAGAATGGGCTACTACTGGTTCACAATGGAGCATGATTGTGCGAAGTATGTAAGGGCCTGTCAGCAGTGCCAGTTTTATGCAGATAAGAGCAACTTCAGTTCCTCTCAACAACATGACAACTCCATGGCCATTCTCGATGTGGGGTATGGACGTCATAGGGAACATCAATCCGAAGGCTTCCAATGGTCACCGCTTTATCCTGGTTGCTATCGATTACTTCACAAAATGGGTCGAAGCAGCATCATTTTCCAGTGTCACTAAAAGCGTCGTGAACCGGTTCATCAAAAGTAACATCATTGCCAGGTATGGTCTACCGAGCAGCCTGATTACAGATAATGCCACCAATCTCAACAGTGACCTGATGATAGATCTCTGTGAGAAGTTCAAGATAGAGCACCACAATTCAGCATCTTACCACCCTCAGATGAATGGAGCGGTAGAAACAGCCAACAAGAACATCAAAAGGATAATTGAAAAGATGACAACCAAGTACCGCGATTGGCATGAGATGCTCCCCTATGCATTCTTAGCCTATCGCACGTCTATTCGAACCTCTACAGGTACTACTCCGTATCCTTTGGTATATGGGATGGAAGCAGTCCTCCCAGTTGAGGTAGAGATCCCATCACTCAGGATTCTTATGGAAGCCGAGTTGGAAGAAACAGAGTGGGTTCAAACCCGCTATGATCAGCTGAACATACATGATAGAAGAGAAAAGGTTTCGAGCTATTTGCCATGGGCAGTGCTCTCGAAGAAGAAAGGCTCGAGCCTATAACAAAACAAACCCAAGGTGTTCACAGCAGGACAAGCGTAGGAAAAGGACTGTTGATACTTGCTTGATTCTAAGCATCTGGAGGTTCTCTATTCTCTAAAGAGCTGTCAACTTATTGACTAACCAAGCAACGGATGAGCGCTATTTATCATTCTCAAGGAATTCTCCAAAGCTACTCTCCTAA